ATTGAATTTTTCCCAGGCTATTGAGGCCCTTGATCCCGATCATCAATGCGTGGAGTACTGGAATCACAGGCGGCATATGCAGCATTCATCTGGATCAAGTTGCTCTCTAGGAGAAATGAACACAAAATTTTTTGGTATAAATTTGATAAAGCAGGAGCAGCCGGATAGTCCATCTGTGAAAGGCCATCATTCAATCGACGAAGAGATGCAGTTAGTATTACGCAGACTATTAAAGAAGGCGGATCCCGAAGAGTTGAGGACATTACAGGGAATATTCTGTGGTGAGTCACAGAGTGCGAAATGGAGAGTGGCATTCACAGAACTGATTGAAGCGATGCAGAGAAGTGTAGATAACTAAGGAAAAAAACATAGGTCCAATCATTCTTTTTCATTCAAGGTAGCTGCTTAGTCATTCATTAGGCCTATTCTTTGATCTGAAAATCCATAAAAGGGAAAGAGAGATTCTGGGTCTTGAGTTGGGCACAAAATATTTGCAATGTGGCTACTCATGAACTGAATCTAGGAGTTTTTTCTTTATGAGGCCAATAATGTCTTCAACAGGTCACAGATAAGGAAGCCTTTTGGTTCATTAGAAAGTTCTGCTAACCTTTAAGAAATAAGCTTACATTTTAGTCTTACAGTCACTTACTTTATTTGATGATAGGATCTAGGCTTAATTAGCTTATCTCCTTTTTGTTCCTTGCTTATATTATTAATCAATAAACAAAAAGTTTATGCAATGAAAGGTGTTGTTTCAAATTCTTCATTGAATGCTTGATCTGATAATGTATGCAGCAAATGAAATACCCAAACTTGTAGTGCTTATAATCATCTCACTAATCATTCTGTTAAACCCATACATCAATTATAAACTCCTAATGTTATTCTAAATAAATGATCTTTAACCCCGCCAATTTAAAATCTTATTAACAATGTGAGCCCTCGGAGTTTAGCCGAAGAGGTGAAGGAGAGTAGGAAAGAGGGTTTGATCGTAAGAACCCTAACTCTAATTGAAAGATTGCTTTAAAAAATAATTGAAAGAGGAAAATGAATCATGAGGAACAAGAACAACATATCATTCATGTATACCATTCATGAGAAAGAATACAATGAGAAACCCATGGGGACAATGAGAGTCAGCCCAATTCAACAAAGAATTGATCATCAACAAACCAAAAACACTGAGACAATGAACTGCACCCAGAGATTAAAGAACCCTAATTTCAATTCTTGATCAAGAATTCAAGACCATCAAGATTTGCCAAATATAAAGGAACCCCATTATATCAGATTAATGAGAATCTTGAACCCTAATTCTTGAATTACCAAATGTAATTCCTGTGAATCTTGAACCCCAAAAGCGCACAAGCAACCAGCATTCCAACCGGAAACTCAATGCAAAGGCATGGCGGTGCTGCATCGGACCTCCAGCTCTGGATGATTTCTCCGGTGGGGAACAGCAGTCCGGGACCCTGCTGATTCGGCGGGCGGTGATGTAGAGGTCAGGCTGAGTGAGCGGAGAGCCGTTGAGGGTGTCAATTGGGACCTGAGAGTTGTGAATGAGCCGTACGAGTGGGTTGAGAAGGCAGTTGTCTTTAGGCCGGAGCTTAGGAACTGGCAATCATTGGTTAGAGCCGATGTTACTTTCCTTGGCAGTCGAGCTCCTTCGGATCCTTTTAGAAGGGCAGAATCGAAGTATAGTGTTGAACAAGTAGGTCTAACTGTTGAGTTCTACGGCGGCGAACTCAATGGAGTGAGTTATAGCGATCCTGCTACTGTGAAAAAATATGCTATACGTGCTCAATTGGGTGACATTTGCGAATTAGATCGTGCTACTTTTCAATCCGATGGTGTTTTTCGTAGCAGTCTAAGGGGTTGGTTTACTTTTGGACATACTTCATTTGCTTTTCTTATTCGGACACATTTGGCATGGTGCTATAATCTTGTTCAGAGATGTTTTTGCTGGTAGTGACCCAGATTTAGATGCTCAAGTATAATTTTGAGCATTCAAAAAAAATATGGATTGAAAGGATTCAAAGAGGCCTGTAGAGAAAAAACATTTATCCAAAAGATTTATTCATTACTACTACATAAAGCACTACATTACATAAACAACCACATATGCTTTTACTAGAGCTTTAAAAGCATTACGCTAACTACATTAATTATTTAAAAAACATAAAGAAGTCAAAGGATAGGCCTTAACAAGTAGACAGAAGAAAAAGTCACTACTTTTTTTAATTTCTTCTAGTGGTTTTCCCGGTCACCGAGGGTGACAGCCCGCACAATGAGTGCTTGCTGCTCCTCCTGCAGCACTTGCAGCCTCCTCTGCCTTTCCCTTATGTTCTCTCTGGCAGCGCCAATGCGTTCTTCTGCCTCTGCAGGATCTCTTGCTCTAACATTTCTCAAAAAGAGGTTTAGCGCTCTACGACGCTCTTGAATTTCATTTTTCAGTTGCCCCATTTCGGCAGCAATTGCAGAAAGCCTGTTTGGAACAGCCATAGCCATACGTGCTATTACTCAATTTCTTTGATTTGAATTTGATGAAGACACTTATCGAGCCTCCATTTATAGAGTGGTAGAGGAATCTCGCCATGCGTCACGAATTAGATGGCAGGCACAATTCTTACTAGTTCTCCGCACTACTTTTCTGCAGTTGAAGACTATCATGCCTTTTTAATGAAAAACTGGCTAGCTCTGGCTACCTTGCGGAGCAAACAAAATCTCCCCAAATCACACTGCCTGTATGAACAAACAAACTTTGCACAACCAGCTTACGTAGAAAAGATTCCATGCCAATAGACTCGTGACATCCATGTACTGAGTCGTCAAATGAGCCACGTTAAGAAAGCCCAAGCTTATGCGCATTGGCCCACAGGGTGTCCCAAGAGGGCCCGAATGAAAGACCCAAGCTTACATGAACCATCAAAGAAAGTCCTACAAATGAAGACTTGGCCTGGATGGAAGCCCACAGAAGGGCCAAAACACAACAAGCCTACCCAGCATCAAAGCAAGCCCAAGCCCATGCAAGAAGGACCTCATTGTCATGGAAGCCCTTTCCTTACTCCTCAATATAGTCTATGAGAACGTTTTTCTGACCGCTTTAGGAGGGGGCGGGCCCCTAAGCTAGCTCTCGCCTTCTTCAGGATTTGCTCCGCTATGATCGACCTTTCGAATGAATGAAGTTAGAAGCTAAGGGCTTTGGTCGAGTGCTTTGCCAATCATTCTTCTATGTACGATAGTCATAAGGCAGGGGAAAGAAAGGCAGCTAGGAAGACAAGCTAATCCGAAAGGGCCAGCCCGAGCCAAGGACTAACAAGAAAGAGGAGAGACCGAGATGTGATTGCATACCTACCCGGTGCCTGAGTACATGTGCAAGCACAGCAAAGCCCGTTTTTCTTAATTTAGTCAAAAACGAGACTTTCACAGGTCCGATAGGAGCTCATCGAACTGAACTTGTAGAGTGAGACCTGTGCTCGATATGGTTCATTTCAGTGCTTTTTCTCTCGGTATGCTTCACCACATCCCTGTACTCACCTTGGTACGGTTCTTCGCTCGGCGCTTAGCTCATTTTTTGACCCCGGATATCAAACCTTAGGGCATTACTCAGAGAAAGACAAAACCAAACTAAACAAACAAGCTCGGCTGGCTCATCAAGGGTTCGCAGGAGGAGTAGAGTGATTAGCGGGAATTGGAGATTGCTCGTTCGCTAAAGTCCTGTCTGCCTGCCCGTTGATTCAGTACGTTCCTATCCCCTTGGGAAGTTTGATCAATCTTCCTCACCTCTAATGGTTGGTATTGAGCAGCCAGGTGGGGGTTAGAATGGGATCTATCTCATTCCATCGTATATGACATGCACGTTGACCCCCTTTCCGGGTCCACGAATGGTAATATGTTATGCTTTTTCCATGACGACTGACTCCCCTCTAAAGAATGAAAGAAGGATCAAAGCATCCCGAATGAGCTTTCTCGAACGGATAAAGAAAAGAGTGATTTGAATAGTCAATAAGATCGAGTAATTCAAAGAAAGAGAGAATAAGGAATGTGTCTTCAACCACCTTCGAGATCCTTCAACGTAATGTCGCTTCCCAACTTCTTTCTTCCGGCCTACCCCCGCTCTCTGAAGGCTTTTCCTTCGCTCTGCCGAGCTTACTACTTCTCTTTTTCCTCCGTCAGACTCTGTGGAAGCCCTCCCTTCTACCCCGCGGGAGTCCTTGTTCGGATAAAGCCCTAGCCCTTGGCTTGGTACGCGCCTGCTTTTGAGAGCCTTTCTGCTGGTTCCCTGAGGAGGCCTCATTTTTCTTCGTTAGCATTTTCAAAAGGCTCAAACCGAATGGTCAAAGGCTGGGAGTCTTGATGGGAATACCGGGGGTTCGTCATTAGTAGTGGGGAAGCCGGCCAATGAACCATGTAGACAGATTAGTAGGTACGGCACGTACCATAGTCTGGGGTACGGATTGACTTACTATTCGATTCGAAGTGGATGACTACCTAGATTAGAATGAGGATTCAATATTTCGTGATAGTTATCATGGGTTGAAAAGGGACGGGCCAATAGCAACGCAGAAGTTTCATACAAAGGTGCCTTGAACAGGCAGGGAAATGGGGTTCCCGTGGCTCCACTGGATACCCCTGATGATGATTCAGAGGCATCTGATGATGATGAACTTCCTATACCAGAGGAGGAGGACGATCTTTGTCCCACGATTGTGCTCACCAGGGAAGAGAAGGCTAGATTACGAAAGCCATGGAAGCAGGCTCTGATTATTAAGTTGCTGGGTCGCTCGATTGGTTACAATTATCTCTCTATGAGATTGAAGCAGTTATGGGCGCCCAAAGGTAAATTTTCTCTGATAGACATCGGCAATGATTATTATGTGGCAAGGTTCCACCTGAAGGAAGACTATGATTATGCTCTTACAGGTGGCCCTTGGCCAATTGCAGATCACTACCTCACGGTGAGGAAGTGGCGGCCTAACTTCAAGCCGGCAGAGGATGTTATCACCAAAGTTGCAGCATGGGTTCGCATTCCAGGACTGCCTCTTGAGCTCTTTATGGCAGCTAGTCTAGATCGATTCCTAACCTAAGAGGATTGGAAAATCTTTCTTTGTTAAGACAGAGGAGACTCTGACTCTTTGATCGACTAAGCCGAAATGAAATAAAGATCTCATCACAGCACTTGTAGTAACCTTTTGGTTTCGGCTTAGCCCTGAAAGTTTTCCCTATAGTCAATCCGCTACGCCCCAATGTTACAGAACAAGGCTTCGGTGCGACTGGTAGCATGCTTAATGGTAGCATGGTCTTCTCTTAGGTTTCTCTTGGATTCGGAATGGGAGCTGCACGTTAGCACTTTTTACTTTACTTTCTTACTTTTCCGGCATAAGAGGTCTTGTCTCTTTACTGTCCCGGTCCTCTCTCTTTGCTGTTTTAGCGGAATAAGCAGTCTTGGTGCTTTGGGCCTTGCACTAGTCTGACTGTGCTTTCCTAGCCAAAGGCTATTCTTGATCTGATTTTGCCAGGAAGAAGGGCATCCAACAGACAGAGTGATGCTTCTGTCATATATTATGACATGATAGTCTATTATTTCATTTTTTAGGAATCCATATAAATGTTTGGCTTAGTGTTCGTATCATAATCATAAGAGGTTGTTTTCTTGCAATTGAATCAAAAGGAACTGTTCTTACGGAGTGCAGCCAGCCTATCCATCATAACATAATATAGGAAAGTAAGCCCTCTCCCTTGTCAACTCCGAACGAATGCTTAGTTAGCCGTGAATGAGAACTCTTCTTGCTTGTTGGCAGGTAGCTCCATGTAAGGTTAGCTCGAAAGCGAGTTCTTACTCTTGGGAAGAAAGCTGTGATTACCTGGGGTGAGGTTGACCTTCTTTCTGCGGTACGGCTATTAGTCTTATTAGAGTCCGTAGCTGGGAATCTCTTCTTTCAAGCCTTCTTCCCTTCTTCCTCAACCTAGGATAGATCAATTGACTGTGTAAGCTCTCTAAGGTAGCTATCTATCTTTAATGAGGTTCCTTGTGAGGTCATTCTAATCTTCCCATGGTTCTAACCGGACGCTTATCCTAGTGACATTCTATCATCCTGTGTCACTATATAAAGATTAGTAATACCTTTAATACTTGTCGTTATCTTTCCTCTAGGCTAGAGAATATCTTCTTTCTAGATGTTTTTATTACTTACGGAGAGGAAAAAGGACTGTAAGCATCTAGTTTGTGATAGCTAGTATGCGAATGTCTCTTTCCTGCCTTGATAGTGGCTTAATCCCTTGATAGTAAGGGAACGCGGTTTAAGGTATTTAGTTATCTTCTTCTTTTTACAATATTTTCGTTTAGTTAAGCATAAAACTAGCCTTAGTTCTTAGCCTGGATCCAACTCCTCTATGCTAGTTCCTTCTCCCTCTCTTTTTAGATATGGCAAGAAGACCTAACGGAACAAAGCCTTTATAGGAGACCAGGATAGTAGTTAGCCCTCTTGCTCTTATCTTCCTCCTTCGTGTAGTAAGGATTCAAATCAAATGAATTACAACTAAGAGCTACAAGCAGATAAGCATAGGATAAGTAGTAACTACCTATAGCAGACTGCTTTCACTGGCCTTAGAGAACTACCAGCACAGGAAGGAAGGGAAGCTCTAGCCCTATAGGAGAAGACGAGAAGATGAAAGATGATAAGACACAAGATGCTCGTCTGCGTCTTCTATAACCTTTAAGAAGCCTTGGAAGAACTAGAAAGCCAGCAAGAGAGAACTCACTAGCAACTCAGATAGGAATTCCAACTACAAACAACCTCGCTACTAGGATAGCAACCTAGCTACTCCAAACCATCTAGCTACGAGGAACAACAGCAGCAACCTAATCTAGTCTTTTCTTTCCTTAGCTTCTATAAACTTCAAAAGATAGAGCAATCTTTCTTTCAGGAGCTTGCAGGCAAGGCAAGGTTCTGAAAGAAAGGTCCCTAAGGTACCTCACTCAGAGAACAAATCAAAAAGAGAGGAAGCCAAGTCACCTTCATAGGGCTAGAGTCCATTCAAGGGCTTATGCTTCTTCACTCTTCCTTCTCGAAACCCAGGAAAGACATTCTTTCTTTCAGAACCTCCGCTCTTCGTCTAACAGCCAGATTGGATTAGCTACATGCCTAAGCTAGTCCATTACAGAACCACACGTAGCTACATCCAACTACTGGTCTCTCGAGCCTCACACTTTCAGTGCCTTTCCTTCTCTCCTCAGCTCTTCGCCAGCATCCATATTGGATTACTGGAACAACCATGCGCCTAGCTCCATCTAATCCATGCTGTTTTGTCCTTATCTTTTATTACCTTTAGGAAGCTATTAAAAGACAGTAGCAACGGGAATAGAACAAGCTTAGAAGTCCTTACTAAACTACCAGGCAAGGTTCTGAAAGAAAGCTACCATCCGGAAAGACTTTCAATTAGTTCGTCAGGTATGAACGCCCAAAGGGGGCAAGCAAGCAACCTTCCTTCAAGAGCTACCAGTGCAGGTAAGGAAGTTAATGGGCAGTCCTCACAGTTGCCCTCCAAAGAGAAGACAGCAACAATCTAGCTACTAGGAGCAGCCTAGCTACTGCTACTAGAGGAAGGGAACTCAAAACTAGCTACTAGGATAGGAACGGACGAGAGAGAACAAAGGATGAGAAAGCTATCGTCCGCATCGTCCGCTCTCTAACAACCTAGCCACCAGCTACCGAATGCCAACAACTAACTAACTAGCTACCTAGCTACTCGGACTACTTCCCTCAGGAAATACAATTCTATTAGTTAGGTAGTAAGACCCTCAATAGGATAGTAAGCAAGCTGCCTTAAGAGCTTTCGGGCTATGAAAGGTATTCTGCTACTAGTCCATGCATACAATAGATATTTTAGAACAAGTAGCTCGGCTGGTATCTTCAAGCCAAACCCCCCTTTGCCCGCTCTCCGACTACCAATAATAAGACAGCGACATTCTCATCTATCCTATCTTTTAGAAACCTAAAGGCAAGTAGCATTTCGAGTTGATGCAAACAAGAAGAGGTGAGTCCTTAGTACACTCCAAGTACAGGAAGGACGCTTTAGTTACATATTACTCCCAAAGTAAAGAAGAAAGATCCAATCTAATCTATTCTTTTCTTTCCTAGCCTCCCAAACCAGCTAGCTACTAGGAAAGAAGAGAGCTACTAGCGGATAGATAGAAGGGCTTATAAGGCATTCTAGAGGGATATAAACCTACCGGTCTCTCGAGCCGCATTGAGATCTTGGAAATGATCGAATCCGCTGCAATATTCTGACTACAAACAGGTGAGTAGCAATACAACGTTCCTTAGCAAGACCATCAAAGAGGATGAGTTGCATCTTTATAAGGATGCCCTTCATCCTCTGAGAATGTTCCAAAATTCTCTGCCATCGAATTGGCATAATACGAATAAGGATATTGAATAGCTCAGTAATATTAACTATAGTTATAGTAATATGGCTTTTGTCGACGCCTCAGTGTGACTTCATGACTAGAAGTCGCGCCGCCTTTCGCCCGCATTGGAGCTTGCAATACCGCTCCCCCGTTTAGTACAACTAAACTAATCAATATTCCTATTCGGATTAGCAAATCCGAACTCGTCCACAGTGACCTATCCCTTACGGGAATCGAACCCGTGTCTTCGACATGAAAAGACGATGTCCTTACCACTGGACGAAAGGGACCAAAAAGCCATTCTTTCTTTCAGAACCTCAGCTCCGAGAATAGAAGTGGTTTTTTTTGTTTTGTTTATCTACGCAATTCAAGATTTCGTTTGTGTTTATGTTGTCGATATAAAGAAAGGGAGGCTAAGGCGCCAAAGGCGGTCAGCTGGTTAAGGAAAGCTCAGGTTATGAAATCGCTTAGCCGTTAATTAATTAAGTATTAATAAAAGAAGGGGTCTAAAGGGGTTTTAGTTCAACGAAAGAGTTGTCTCTGGAGAGAATAAGTTACATATCTAGAATGAAATTAAACCCACCAGAAGAAGAAGTCGGACTCAACGATTCTTTTTTTTTGTTAAGAGCAGAAATAGATAGAATATATTCTCATGGTTATCTATGATAATACCACAATGGAAGAATATAATCTGGAAAAATATTATTAGGATTTGACCAATCCACCGGAGGTTTACATGCCCAGGGCGTTTCTTAACATCTAGTTAGTCCACTCAGGGTATGGACTGAAACAAGCAAAGGAAAGAACCTTAAAAACGAATGCAGATCCGACTGATGCCAGTTCTTTCACTCGCAACGGACAGTTTACACAGATGCGACAGGAGAGACAACAGGACTGGCAATTACCGTTGCTGTTGACGCTGCAGGAGCTTCCAACTGGAAGTCTTTTGTCTTAAATATATTCTCCAAGGGGTGAGTTTAATCTGAACTTAAGAAAGTGGGTTTTTTTGGCTTCAAATCGATCTTTTAGCAATCCTCTGCATCTTTGGCAGAGGTAACCAGGTCAACCAGCTGGAGTTTCTGTCCATTCAAAGTACAATCATCACCTCTTCCTGTAACGAAGGTGCCCTCATTTTTTAGGGCTGCTTGAAGTCTTAGATTCTGCTTTTTCGGCCGGTAGCGAGTTTTCTTTTTGGGATGACGCTCAAGGGGTCAAACGAAAGAAGTTGATAAAGGAAAATTTCCATTTAGGGGATTGAATCCAAAACCAAAGGCACCGAAGGTGAAGCAAACCGCGAAATCCGGGGAAAGTCACTCGCATTGCCAAAGTAAACTCCAGTTGGAAAGCCAGGATTAGAAGCAGTTCCAACACCAGCTTTGGGTCAACAAGACAAGCCCCGTACGCCAGGTTGTTGTCTCAGATTCATTCTGCAGATGCGGAATGGGAACTCAATCCTTTTGAAAAACAGGTCTTTGTGGCTGAATAGGCGAGAGCTACCTTCAACCATTACACGGGCTTGCTTTTATTCCATTCCGAACTCATAACCGGAAACCAACAAACGCGGATGGCTTTCACTCTTCTTTCTTTGCTTTTTACTTTTCATATTTTTTTTTAGAAAGAATAGTTCCTCCTTCTCGCAATCAGAATCTGACTCGGAACCCTAAATATCAACTGGAACACCATAAGAGGGCAGTGACTCTTCCAGCTACTTTATTTCCTCACAAGGATTCCTTTCTATTTGTCTATTTGTTCGGGCCGGATGGAATTCTTTTCATGCTTCTGCGCGATTAAAAAAGGTATCTTACTCGTGATCAACGATTAGGCTACGCACATAGTTTCATGCTTATCCGATGCTTTCCTGATCGATCAATTGTTATCTTTTTTTTTAGTCCCGTACCGGGCGATGACTCCACTCTTAGCCAGCGAGCTTTCATGTTAGCACTTTCAGGAAAGAAAGCCATCGGTACAACAATTGAAAAGGCAACACGCAGGAACAGGCTCTTCCCCTTGACTGCTGCCAGCAACTCTTATAGAGCCCAATAGTGGCTAGGCTAGGCTTCGTCCTCCGCTCGCTGGCTTTCCGTCTCATCATACCTACGAGTGAAGCTAAAGGAGAGTTACTACTGACCGCTTTCTGGCTTAGGGGCGTGCTTTCGATTCCTAATACAATGCTATAACATAGATAAGGAGAAGAGAGAGATTAGTGCCCAAAGAGAGGAGCTCAGTTCCATAGACAAGAGCTGACCTTGGACCAATGACCAGAGAGATAATATTTTTAGCCAAACTAGATAGGGTCCGGGGGAATAGGAGAAGGCCCTATGGAGTAAAGGGAAGGCTTGAGTTCAGAGACGAAGTTGGCTTTGAAGGGACAAACTTTCAGACAGTTCCTTACTTTCTATTCTCTAATCTCGTATGGCAGCTTGAGGTCTCATCTTCAGTTTCGGGACATTGTTCCTATGCCTCTTTGAAGTGAAGCCCTTATATCGAATGATTAATGATTCCGTGCATTTTTTTTTTAATCGGGACAGCCGAATTGACAGAAAATAGTCTGAACTTCTTTCAGAACCTCTTTGTTGAAGGTCCTACCTTAACAGTCGATCATGCGCTCACACTCGATCATGCGACAGTCGATCTGTCCATCCCACTGGGAGGTGAGGTTGTCCAATTTCCATTTTGTGCCGCTCGTTGACATCTAGTTTTTTTTCGGTGTGATAGATCTTCCTTCGGTTCTAGTCAAGTATGGCAGCTTGAGGCCTCCTATTTCACCCATTGGGAACTCTAATCAACTTTCATTTAACGGCAGGCGAGAAAGGATAGCGAGAAAGGTGGAAGGGCGGTTTGCTCCCGTTTCGGGGTTCTCTTGTGGACTGGCTGTTGACCGGCCCTGTCGTTGGAGTTCGCGGGATTAGAGGTTGAAGAAAACCGGTGCTTTTAACTTAAACGGATTTTAACAGGATCGGAGCCTTTCGGAAATCCTCCCGCTTCACTTGAGCGATTGACGCAATCCAAGAGGAAGAGGCAGTCAAACCGTGATCGGGCTTGCCTTGAAGGCTCTTGTCCGGGTTCTTTCTTTCAATGCAAGTTGCCTAATCTGAAATCGGCGTTCTTAGCTGCCCGTGGAGTTCGAATCGCTTTAGTAACCTTTACTGAGAATTGCAAAACTATCCACGGAGGTTAACGATTCCAATTAAACGCTAGGCTGTGGTTCCTCAGTTCAGCTAATCCAACCTTGACGGGAACCTGGAAGGCCTTTGAAGAAGAGAGGTTAAAAGAGCCCAATCCAGGTTTAGCTGTCTCAGGCAAGAGTTGCTTAAAATGAGTGTTCTGGGCCCTTTTCGGGCATGTGCTTCTGGTGGTTTACACGATCCGCTCGACACTCCCTGAAGTAAAGACAGAATGAACTGTTGGTCGCGCAAGGATTCCGGTTGAAGCGGATCGCGCGCGTTGAGCCTTTTTTTTTATTCCTTTCCGTCCCCACTGCAAAATGCGCTTCTAATTCAGTTGCAAAAGCACTCGAATTAACACCTCTGGAGCTATGTATATTAATGTAGGTACGCTTAGCGCTTGGTAGGTCAGGAGCAGAGGTTGTAGTATAGTAATTCCAAATCCAACTTAACCAAACTAACAACTCTAGTTTATACTGAGGCTAGCCAAACCCGACAATAAGAGGCTAGAATGATTACCAGATTGCTGTTCAAAGAAGACAGGATTCACACCTTCCCTCAAGTAGACAGGAAAGTCTGACGTGCTAGCTCAATGTTCTTCAGGTGGTTCCCTTTCTGTTAGGAAACAGCTTCCTCAGCGATCTGCCTCATTGCAGGAGGAAGGAACCGGAGAAAGGGGGACAAAAGTAAAGTCAAAGTGTCGCAAATCTAAAAAAGTTTTATTAAATTGGTCCGAAATACTCTAGTGGATGCTTTATCAAAATTGGCGTGAAGTGACAACATCACAAAATCTTTTGCTTGAATCAACCACGCTTTCCCTCCCTCAAAACAATGCTCCTCTCGCTCTAAAATAATAAGCATACTCCATATCATATCCGAAGTGAGTTGGCTGAAAGACCCAGAAGTCTAGTCGTTGAGGATAGGAATAGACAGGATTCATTTCAGATCCAGTACAAATCGAGTCGAATCTGATCCCTCTCTCTACGGTCGAGCTATTTCATCCCTAACTCTAACAAGTAAGCAAGTAAACTCCCTGTGTAGACACCTCAACGAACTCGTGTGGACACTCCTCAGCCCTCAAATACACATTAAGATGTTGACCCGTTTTTCTTTTCTTTGCGGATTCCTCTCAATGAAATTTGCCATGTTGCACTAAGTTACTTACGGATGTATGCATGCAATCCGGGAACACTTTGGGGTGAACACCCATCCGAACAAGTAGGGTCAATAGTTCAGCATTTAGGCCGTAACATTTAGCAACAAAAAAATCTTTAACCCAACAAGTGCTCTCCGAACCAAGCTAGATAGTCTCCTATCACTAGGCTCACCAACCAACCTGGACTTTTATTCTTATTATTCCTACCAGGATTGTTTCCGGCCATGAGTTCCCATATGACATGACATAAGCGCTCTTGCGTGGGCTGGGCAAATCTTTGAGAAGCTACCTTTCTTACTTAGTGCTTGCGCTAAGGCAATGCAATTTAACCCATTTTTTGGTTTAAGGGCTGCTCGCCCTACCGAAGTACCAAAGGCTTTCGAGGCCCCGACCTAAAAAAAGGCTTTCAGTAGCGCCCTTAGAATCTAAGCCTTTTGAAGCGCCAGTAGTTGTAGCTGTGGGTAGGTAGAACTTTCGTTCTTATCGCTCTGGGTTTCGATCTATATGACCTCCGGGCGGTACAAAGTACACCTCTTCCGTAGAGGCAGGTAGTAACCTAACCTTTAAGAGTCTGTTCAAGGTAGCTTGGAAAAAAGTACTGCCCTTTTCCTTCGCTACTAGGAGAGTAAGCAACTTCTATTAGCGCCGGACCTTGAGTCGAATTGATCGTGTCATGTGCAACGTCCATCAATGATGGTTCATTAATGTCCATTGATTTAGACTCCTTCCCCTTTCCCAACTACGAATAAGATCGAGAGGAGCCCGAGAGCCCCAAAACCAAGAAGGGAAACAGAAGCCTTTCGATTCACTCCCCATTCTCTCTTAAATAAAGCTCGCCCTCGGGCCCTGGGCAGGTCGCCGGGTCTTTCCCTGTTGTTCTGTTACCGCCACGAGAAAGACGCACAGAAGAGGTATGCCCAGCGCGCGGAGGATCCGTTGAGAGGGTAGGGAACTGTACGATCTTTTCCCCTATTGTATTGAATCAATAAAAAAAGAGGTCAGTGCTACGGCCCCCTATTCTTTGATCCAATATTGACCGGGGACGAGCCCCGACTTACATAGGTCCTTAGCGCAAGCACGGAGTAAGCAAGCTACCTTGCTTTGACCTCTCGTAGTGGTCCTTGCTTTTAATAAAGTGGAGCGGGGAAAATTTCTCGTACTTGCTCAGTGTGCTCCCCTTTCGTCGAGTGCCCCGCCCGGTTCACTGGGCTGTTGGCCTACCAAGCACTTGCCCGCCGCTCCTGCCGCCCGGCGGAGCGCTCGTTCTCCTTACTGTTCTCTCCGCTGGGGCCCCCTCCCATTGCTCTAGCCATAAGCTATGGAAGCTCCAGCTCGCAACCACGGGGGCCCGCCCCGCGAGGCCAGGGTGGGCTCAGCGGTCAGGTTAGCCCTCATTCGAATGGGTCTTTCACTTTTGCCAGATCTAGAGAGATACTACGAGTCCTCCGTCCCAGATTCCATCGCCGCGGCCATCTGGTTCACCGGTACTACCAAAAAGTCTCATGCTTATGTTACTGTTATTGATGGTTTTATTATCTTGGACCACGAAGACCCCGGTCGTGCTTCTGGTTTCCATTCCCATCATCATATTGATGATAAATCTCCTCGTGCTCTGCCATAAGAACTTGGAGTCCGTATCATGGTGAAGGTAAGGTAACGCTGTGATTCTTGCTCAAAAAACAGACCGAACGCGTTCGAGTTATTGGCTCGTCCAACCCGGCAGCATTCATGAATCGCTCGTTCAACTGTCCCTCGGAGACACGGGCGAGAAGTACCATGCATGGTTGCCCCCCGTCCTTTCTTTATCTCGGTCCCAAGATACGGCTCAGCTAAAAAACGTGAGCGCCCCTGCGCGAGCCTTATTTTATTAGTAAAGTCAAGCTTTGGCTCCCTAAAGACTAAACTAAAGAAATGGATCAAAAAAGGGGGGGGGGACTTCTGCAACGGGCTATGCCACCCAAACCAACTGAGGGAAGTCGCATCCGTCCCATCGCAAGCACCTACAATGTCATGATCACATTGGTTTACCCTTTTTTTCTTTGGTAGTTCAACGGACGGTCGCCCCTCCAACAAGAAAAGGTATAAATATGGAAACTTCTCTGCCATTTGGATCGGAGAATTTATGGAGGAAATCGGGTTTTAAATTTCCAGAAACCAAACGATTATATAGCCAAAGGGAATACGCCGCGCCTAAAATCATCCCAAGCGCAGCTAATGTGGCTACTAAGCTATTTCTTTGGAAAGCTCCTACTAAGATGGGAAATTCCCCGATAAAGCTGCTAGTACCAGGTGAACTCATATTGGCCAAAGTGGAAGAGAAGGAAATGGTAGAGAGATTCGGCATGGTGCTCACTGAACCTCCGTAATATCTAACAAGTCGAGTCTTATGTCGGTCATATAGAACACCAACACATAGAAAAAGGGCTGAAGGAACCAGTCCATGACTTAACATCGGTAGAATGCTACCTCCAATTCCCTGTATGTTCGATAGAGCCAAAGATCCCCCCCACTGATCGGAGTACGCCGATTACCCCCCGAACCGTACAAGATAGTTACCACCTATCATACGGCTTTCTAACTTAACTTCTTTTTCTAGTCGTTCCGCTCCGTCGATCGATGGTAGTATAAGAGATCTGTAACTCCCCGAAATTTATTAAAGAATGGTTCCTGCTTCCTACCCATAGTTAGCATGTATCTCCCCGGTCATACTTGAGTATCACACCGTAGACCCCCACCCCAACTCTATATTCCTTATCAGTGAACCGGAAATAGTGCATAGGTACTCTTCAATGCAGCGGGGACGAGACGACGTGACATACTACGATCGCGTATAGAAGTGCTGCCCTTCGGCTCGGCAATATGGAACCTCTCAACAGCTCCCGTTCCTTTATGAGGTCCTATCGGGATAGGTAGGCCCAATCCTTTCCCCCCCCCTCCCTCCATAAGACCCTATTTATCTTTCCCCCTCGGATCGGAAAGAGAAAGAAGAGAAGAAAGAAAGGAGTTATTCTCTTCTCTTCTTTCATGTGAACGGCCCTTTCTTGTATCGAAAGGTTTTTCGTGCTATACACCACGTTGAGAAAGACCAGCCTCCTATGTACCGTACCATTTTTTTACCTCGAAAGGGGGGTCATGATGCTACGGACGGCTGCCCGAAGTGCAGGGGGTAAACTCGGCCTCGGATAAAATAGGATTGTGCGCGCGGGTGTCATATTTTGGCCGAGTTTACCGTACCTCCGGCCCTTATGTTACGCGACCATAATATTTTGTTATGTTCCACCGCTGTTACGCCAGAAATAAAAGGTTCCACACGAGCTCCCGTTCTGCGGCGTGGCGGCAGGACCGATAGGGGATTGGCTCCGGGTGTAGATAGGGTAAAATCTGCAGGGGTCATGCAAATACATAGGCCCCTTCCCTTCCCGGATGAATGGGGTGGTTTAGAATAGAAGGCGCTTCCGATCTACGGTCCCTCGGCGCGAGGGGTTAGGCAGGTAGTATGGGCCCTCTGACTTCCAGCTATGCGCTGTGCGGCTCCCGCGAAGCGAATGAAGGGAAGCTCGAAGAGCTTACGGGTGAGCTTACGCTTACTCTCAGCCTCTTTGATTGGTAGGCGGGCGGCCTAAGCCCCCTACTTAAGATTACATTCAAACGGGGAATTTTATGTTGTCGTGACGCTTTTGTTAGGCCGACTACTCTACTATAGGCTTACTTCTAGCTTCTATAGTGGCCCTTCCATTTTTGTGTAGTTATAGTTTGTATTAGTACCGAATGAACATATCAAACAAAGCCGAGCAGTATAAGCCCTTCTCCGGCCTGGGAAAAGCAACGAACTCTAGAAGCTAGGGCTGGCTTTGGACACGAACACGATTCCGTTCTCAGCGGAAACCCGCCTTAGAGATTGAACGTCGACTTATCTTATTGCCGTTCAATCTAAGACAGCGCTGATAGCTTGTAGTGAACAGCCCCCTTATGAAACCAACCGAAAGCAGCCTTTGGTACTTAAGTTGTTAAGGTTTGGAACCAGATAGAAAGCCGTTTGCGTGTCCTTTGGACCCTTCGCCTTTTGTTTTGAATTAAAGTAGGTCGCGACTGTTGTATTTCAGTCGGTCGGGGGGCTTATACGACAGCTCCGCTTCCTCGTCTTGCTTCTGGCAAAGCTTCTACTTTGCTTGCTTCTCTCGCGCTTGCTCGCGCGAAGGCTTAAAGTCCTTTTCGCTAGGTCCAAAAGCTTCCGTCAAAGCGAAAGATCTGATCCAACAGAAATCCCGCATATTGAGCGCAGCTGATATGCGGCTACAGCTAGGCGATCATATCATGCCATAATAAAATTTTATATGTATAAAGGGATCCCCTAGATATACAGACAGAATAGATATTCATGGATAGACTTCCATTGATTCTTAGTTTTGGGGCTGAAAAAGCTCGTCGATCCAAATGAATCATTCTTCTGGTCTCTATTCGCCCCCCGCTCCGAAACTGACCCGCAGCACAGCGCCCATTCGCTTCGCGCCCGGGAAGGCAACGAAGTTCAGTTCATGAGACCGCGGCGGAGTGGAGCAGCCGCGACACGAAGTTCCTTACCTTAGCTGGATCTCGCTGGTGCCACCTAACGGTAGGTAGGCGACGGATGTGTGACGTTTGGAGTTGTCGTTCGTGCACCTGTCCCCAATGGAAGAATGAGTGATCCGTTCCCCTGCAGATCATGGCTTTACCACTCGGTCCCCGATGGCCAGCGGGGGATTCGGTATAGCAGCTTACGTTCGTTTGCGC